CTCTAGAAAAAGAAAAAAGAAAATTTCAAGCAAAAAAAAGACTCTTAATGCTCCAGATGAAATCTTGGATTTTTGCACATATCCCAATCCTTATTGATTATCTCATCACGGTTAAAATTTTCTTTTTTTACTTTTTTTATAAGTTCGTTGAAGAAGTTTTATTTGCTCAGTAAGTTACTCCCACCCCTTTTTTTGTTTGTCCACTACTTCTTATGAATCGAAACAAACGAGTTCCGATAGAACTGGAAAATCAAATAAATAGTAATCTTTGACGAACAGGATCAAGAATCATTATTATTTCCACACAAGAAAAGGAATTTTCCACCCTTTTCTTGTGTGGAAGATTAGGAAGACGAGTAATCCCTCCTAGAATCATTTGTTCCTTTCATTTATCCGCGTGTATTCTCCTCCTACTTATGCCTATTATCTATTCGAATTCGATTCTATTAGGTACAAAAAAACTATTGATGCATTACATGGCATTTACAATCTGCCAATGGGAGGCCTAGCATAGTCACAACACTCCCTGATTGAAAAAAAGAAGGGGGGATCAAGTAGTCTTCTTCGCAATATACATACTATTGCTAGGAATGGGATACAAGCAATTTCCGGCATCTCGCAGAAAAACAGTATAAACAAAGCAAGCAAAACATTTTCCATGATTTTTTTGAATCATACATAATTGCATCGATCACAACAATTCGGCTCTTTTTACCAGCTTGATGAATCCGTGGATCTAGAAATTCATTTCGGACAATTGAACCTTCTCAAACTGTTTCTTTTTTAGAACCAAAAAGATTTGTGCCAGAATAACAGATGCCAAGAAGAACAACAAACCTTGGACACGTAATGGATCTTGAAGTACTATTTCTGCATCTCCCTGACCAAATCCACCCACATTGGGATTACTCGTTAATGGTTGATCAAGCTTGATAGATTCACCCTCTGAAACAAGAAGTTCTGGTCCTGGAGGTATAATATCAACCACTTGGTGTCCATCCGATGCGTCAGCTATGGTTATTTCATACCCCCCTTTTTCTTTACGTACTATTCTGCTTACTATACCTGCTGCTGTAGCATTATAGACTGTATTGTTACTCTTGTTCCCATCGGGATAAATCTGACCTCTTCCCCTGTTCCCACCTACATATATGGGATACTTTAAGAAGTGAACGTCTTTCTTAGTAGCAGGGTCCGGGGAAAGAATGGGAAAGACGATTTCACTATATTTCTGACCAGAAACAGGACCTACCACAAGAATATTTCTTTTAGTGGGGCGATAACTCTGAAAAGACAGATTGCCTATCTTTTCTTTCATCTCGGGAGAAATACGATCGGGGGGAGCTAATTCGAATCCCTCGGGTAAAATAAGAACAGCCCCCACATTCAAAGCCCCCTTTTTCCCATTAGCAAGAACTTGTTTCAGTTGCATATCATAAGGGATTCTAACAACTGCTTCAAATACAGTATCAGGAAGCACAGCTTGTGGAACCTCAATATCCACGGGCTTATTAGCTAAATGGCAATTGGCGCATACAATACGCCCAGTTGCTTCTCGTGGATTTTCATAACCCTGCTGCGCAAAAATGGGATATGCATTTGAAATAGATGTCCGAGTTATGACATATATCATGATCGATACGGAAATGAATCGAGTCATCTGTTCCTTTACCCAAGAAAAGGTATTTCTATTTTGCATAGTCCAATTATTGATCCCGGAAATTTCTACAATAAATTAGGTAGGTAGCTAGTATAGTTCCCTATCCACGATTCTGCCATTGTACTGGAGGGGGAATCCCTTAGACGGGTAGAAGTATAAAGAGTGAGTCAGATTAAAAATGGTTTGTTTATGTACGAAGTACCATTCGGATTTGATTGATATCGGCAGATCAAATGAGTTCTTCATTCATTCATTGAATGATAAACCACTACAAGTGAAGGAGATACACGATTTAAATAATGGAAGATCCAATATTTCAAAATTGTATCTAGAATGACTGGAAAAGTGGAAACAAGACCAGATATAATTTGATTGTTATGAGCAAATCCAAAATCTTTGTAGACCGAACCAATCATTAGTTCCCAACCATGGGGCGAGTGGAATCCGATACATAAATCAGTTAATAAAAGAATAGAAAAAGCTTTTATTGTGTCGCTTAAGTTATAGAGGAATTCCTGAACCCAAGAATTAAGAATGACAAGTTCTTCATTACCCAGAATAGAATAACCACTTAGAATAGCAAAACAGATTATATTTGTCGAGAAATGCAAAATTATATGGATATGATCTTCATTGTGCATTTTGACCAATTGTATTGTTTCTTTGTGGATTCCTATACGAAGCTTTTGTATCTGTGTCTCCGGGTACTCCTTTATCATTTCGTCCAACAAGAATAGTTGTTCTAATTCTATGAATCTTTCTAGAACGTTCTTCTCTTGAATATCATTCAAAAAAGTTTCGGATTGCCTTGTATTCCACCAATTAGTAACTAAAGGTTCCAGACTTTTATTAAATGAGAGAGAGATCCACCAGGGCAAAAAGACTATAGATGCAAGATATGGGAGGGGAGTCAATGCTTTCTTTTTTGGCACTTTTCTGTAAATTGTTAATGAAACTGCTTCATTCGCCGACTCTATCTGATCCGATATTTCTATGAAGCATGAGTTCTATAACAAGGTATGGAACCTATGGATCGGATCTATTCCTTCTTTTTTTTTTGAATTGTTTAGTCCTTGGATCTAGAAAGAATATAGAAATAGAATAAAGGTCCGTTTCGAATGAAGAAATAATCAAGTTCCCAGATATCTCAATTGGTCAAATTCGAACCAATTGTATCTTCATTTGTTCCTTTCGATGAATGCCCGAAAAACCACTTGAAGTAATGAATATTATTCGGATTTCGAGACGAAAGAACTCCCCCTGGATCAATCAATTATTTCGAAATGTTTCACTGGCTACCCACAGCCCAGGAATAATTGAGGGGATATTTCTGAAGAATATTGATGATGAAATCCGAAATGGGTGGCAAAACAAGAGAGAAATTGAATAGTTATGAGAGATCCAATCGTTTGGTCATCAAGGAGCAAAAGAAAGGATAAAAAAAAAGAAACATCGATTGACGAAAGAGAGATAATTTACGAGATACGATCCATCTGTATCTAACGTATCAATTCAAAATATTGGTCCTAAAAAGATGAATTCTATACTGTATTCCGAAATGTTCTGATATGTGTGATGAATACATACTTATTAGATTTGTTACTAGTATGAAAGAATTGAGTTTAGTTCCATATGTAAAAAAAAGAGTTTTTGTTTTGGTGGATAAAAATAGCTTCTTATTATGGTTGTTCCGTATTCGTCCGCCTGCTTTATTCTATGGGCCACAACACAACGGTATTACCAACGGAACGGGGGAAATAGAATCGAACATGTTTTGCTCGAATAAACGTTCCGAAGAAACTTCAGTTATATTAAAAAGGGGATTCCTGAGTTCCTTCCCTCATGCGGAGAAAGCATTCATTCTTCAGTTCATTTCAAAATACTTCAATTGGTACGCGCAAGAAATAGGCCGATTCAGCAGCTTTTTGTTCAATTTCTCGTGGAGTAAAATTCTCATCGGTACGAGTCAAGGGAATGGCTCCCTGGCCTCTGATTTCCATATAAAGGACACGACGAGGATAAAGACCCTCTTTAACTTCCATTCTGATTGACTGGATATCTCTCATAAGGAATCGAAGGAAGATCCGACGATTTATTCCAGGAAATCCCCAACGAAAAATACACACTATTCCTTCTTTTCTATCAAAAAGATCATAACCACTACCTACATTCCACGAAATTGTGCACCACAAATAGGAACTAATGAACAGACCAGCGATCCCATAGAAAGACATCACGATTCCTTGGGGAAAAAAAAGGATTTCCTGAGAGGGAAATACGGATATCAGATTCCTACCAAGATAACTGGAAGTTCCAACCAATAAGAATCCTAGTGAACCTAAAAAAAGGATACAGGCCCAGCAGAAATTACTTGTTTTTCGAGACCCCGTTATAAGTTCTATCCATATACGTTCGGATTGCCAGTTCATACTCGATCCAGTTGCATTCTATTGGAATTGAGAGAATAGAATAAGCCAAATGAATTTGACTTTACTTTTTTTGTTTTGATCCCGAAGTAACTCTCATCAACTAGCACTATTATGATGTAAACCATTAGGAGTAATTCATCGAATTGGTTAGATATAAAATAATAACATCCCCTTCATATGATCCCACTATGTATATCTACATACATATAGATACATTGACTTTCTATTTCAGATATTCGCTGATCTATTTGAAAACAAAAACAGCTATACCCACATATAATATACATGCATTTATCCATATATCATGGATCTGCATGCATAACAATAACAGCTTTTTTATTTGTGCTCGGAGGGAGTCACATGTCGTACCGTACCCTATTCCACTAAAAGATATCTGTATTATGATCCAAGTCCAAGTGTTAAAATAAATTGATGAGATTTGATCCCATCGGATCTAAACAATTTTGTTTTTTTGAACATGAAGAGATAAAGAAGCCATTGCAATTGCCGGAAATACTAGGCCCACTAAAGGCACAAAAATAGAGGGTAAATTGAAATCTGTCATAGAATAGGTGCCTCGATTTAATATTTGTACTTGTTAGAAATTTGTACTTGTTAGAAATATATCTTATGATAAGTATATTTATTATAAGTATATAATAAGTGCAAGGAATGTAGAACTAAATAAGTGTACCTATTCATCTTTCTACACAAAATATATGTATGATAATCCGCTTTTTTATTCTTGTTCTCCCGTCCTTATCTTATAATAAAGAGTTTCTTACGAGTTCCCTAAGGATTCGTTAGAATCCGATCCAACAGGGATTCATAGTAAAAAAAAAGGAGGTTCTCGGGAGATATAGATATAGAAATATGCAACATTTCTATTATAGATTTTCATTATTCTATAT